ATTCATATAAATCACTTAGTGGGAAATGGCCCGAATAAATCCAACGAGTGATTAATAATCCTGTTAGACATAAAAAAGTAGCTAGCATCCCCTTTTCTGACGAATCATATGGTTTTATGATTTCATTGCCCAATAAGGTTATTAAATGAATTGTAATCACAATTGAAACAATAGAAAAGGAAATATGAGTTAATATATGCTCTAAAGTTGAAAATATCATAAAAAAGAAAAAAGGTGGGGATCCCCCATATTAATATTAATTATTGGGAATTTAATTTATTTTTATTATAGGATCTATTGGATCTCGTTTAGAAGATGGCATGCCGCCACTCGGACTCGAACCGAGATGCTCTAGCACTGCTTCCTAAGAGCAGCGTGTCTACCGATTTCACCATAGCGGCTTGCTCGAATTCATAATAGCCTATTTATATTCAATAGTCGAGATTGAACAAGTCAATTCAATCAAATATGTTTTTTTAGTAAAAATTAAATTGATAAAAAAAATGAGTTCAAAAGTCAATTTGAAGATTCATTAGTTTCATTTATTTTCCTTTAAGTGTCCAATCTTAGGGCTTTTTACGTAGTTTATGCGATTCTAAAATCGAACTCTTGCAGCTATAGAAATCTCTCTCTAGAATAAAAAGAATAAAAAAACTTTTTTCCTTTTTTACGCTTATTGTCATGTCATTATTTCTGGTTTATCTGATTTCATAATCATAAATTTGAAACAAAAAAGAATTTTTCTCAATGAATCTAAAACTATTTTGTATTTGGAGTACTGCAAATTGACACTTGTACATAATATAATAATATCTCAACAATCAAGTTCTTTTATTGATTCTTTTATTGATGATCTGAAAATTGGAGATATATGGTAAATCCATTACATATGGTAAATGCAATAAATTAAGAAGTTAGTTTTTAACATGGAATCCATTAGTTTCAACAATCTGCCCTTCCCGAAAAAGATAAAAAATTTTATTTATTGGAATTGTAAAGGTCGATGGGGAAAAAAAGACTCCCCACCACCAAAATATGAGTGAAAACATAAAAAAAATAAAAAATTGTATTTATTTTTTTATTTAGATTTTTAGATTTAGAATTCAGAAAATAGAAGAATTATTCTTTTAGACATAACATTAAGATTCTATTTCATATTAATATGAACTTTGATTTTATATTAACAAATTACTGATCCAATTTTTTGAATCAAATGCATTTCGATTATTCCAATATTTTAGGACTTATTTGTTTGTCGTACAAAAAAACTTTTTGAATTCCCGGTAGAAAGAGATTTCCCTAATGACAAAGCTTTTAACGACGCCCAATATCCTTTCATTTTCCAAATATTTTTACGAATACGCTTTTTTGATATCGAAGTACGTTTTTTTGGAACTGCCATTTAAAAATGAAGAAGTTACTCATTGTTATAGTTGGATGTGAAAGACATCTATTGTTCTATTATTATTCTTATTCATTATCTATTTTTTCTCTAAATATTCTCTTCATAAAAAAGAAATATAGATATGTCAAAGATCCATGAAAACTGGATCAAAAATGACTCGAAATAACAAAATATTCCGTAAAACCAAAAATTTTTGGTTTGGAACTATTAGTTCGCGTTGTTTATCTCTCAAAGTTATATCTTTAGAATCTGCATGTCATAGAAATCAAATCAAACTTAATAAAATAAAAAAAGAATCTAAAAGACCTTTATTTTCGGCATTCTATACTTGATTTACATGTAATAAAATACCAGGATTGTACTTTTGACTAATAAATTGATAGTCAAACTAGAAAAAAATACAACTAAATTCAATTTTAAAATTCGAATGAGACTAGTAATAAATCTGTTAAAAGATACGTGGTTTGATAAAAAAGGATCTTAGTCATTTTTGATCCTTTCTCGCTAAAAAGTTCATTTTAGTTCCATATTTTTCTAAACTTTACTAATAAATTGTTTTGATTGAAATGGAAAACAATCAATCCCATAATGAATTAGTTAATTAATTGAAAATTAGTTAATGAATTGAAATAAACTAACTAAAATCAAGAGTTTTTTTCATTAGACCGATGACCTTAGTTAATCTTATAATTCCTATCAGCATCAAGTACTCTTTTTAGGCTAAATTTTTATCCTTGCTCTATGAATATAAATTTTGATTACGATAAATTATTCTATTTTTATTTTCCTATTATAAGTGTTCGTTTTTTTATATGTCACTTGGTCATATCATTTGACCAATTGTAACTTCTTTTTTGAATATTTGAACGGTTTTGAAAAGACTCAGAATAATTAATATTAATAAATACTAATATAAACTTCTTAAATCAGTTAGTGCATATCTTGATTTTTTATTGACTTTTTCGAAAGGTAAGATCCGGTGAATCGGAAACAATTAATTAAGAATAAAAAACTTTTTTTATGGAACAGACATATCAATATGCGTGGATAATACCTTTTCTTCCACTTCCAGTTCCTATGTTAATAGGGTTGGGA